AAACGTTCAGTGGCTTGTGTCAGAAATTCAGTACTTGCTGTTAATAGACTTGGTGAGAAAGACGGGTCGGTTCTTTCCTATTTTATTATATACTACCTGTCTCTACTATTTAGGCCGAACGCCGTCACTCTTTTTGCCTAAGCCAGAGAACATGAAAAACCTCTATACAATGCCCGAGATCGAGGTAGAAGACCAACTCAAAAGAGCTTACCCTGAGCCAAGGGAAAAAGAGGACGCGTATAAACCAAAAAAAAGAGAAGAGCCATTCAACTTCAACCAAGCTCGTACTTTCCGTCCACGTTTTTGGGGAGCGGATCCGGATGAAGACGAAGATAAAGAATTCGACGTATCCTTTGAACTACTTTTTGCATTCCCTATTTTCTATGATCACCGATTCCATCGTCCAGTACGATACATAGCCAATCGTCAGTTTGAGATGGCTGTAAGAAAGGAAGCCTCACAATATTTTTTTGATACATGCCGAAGTGATGGAAAAGAAAGAATATCTTTTACATATCCTCCTAGTTTGTCTTTTTTTAAGGAAATGACGAAAAGGACGATATCTTCGTCCACAGTAGAAAGACTCTCCTTTGATGAACTAGACAAAGATTGGCTTTATAAGAACAAACAAAGAAAAAACAACTTAAATAATGAGTTTAGAAAAAGAATTGAGGCTCTAGACAGGGGATTTCCTTTTCTAGATATACTCGAAAAAAGGACTAGGGTTTGTACTGATAAAACTCAAAGAAGTTGTCTACCAAAAAGGTATGATCCTCTTTTGACTGGGCCCGCTCGTGGAAGAACCAAAGGATTTATTGTTAGATACGTCCCAGGTGAAACTTTAGAAGTTCGTGAAAGAAAAGAGGAGCAACGTCTTAAATCTCGTGAAAAAGTCATGAAAGCTCGTAAAAGAAGAAAGAAGGCAATTAAAGCTCGTCAAAGAAAAAAGAAGGCAATTAAAGCTCGTCAAAGAAAAAAGAAGGCAACTTCAAAATCTCGGCGAAGAATCAGGGTTGGAACTTTAAAAGCTAAACTTAAGCAAATCCTTGCTCTAAATCATATTCACGATACCCTTCTTCCAGGTTACATTCCCGAGTCCCCAAAATATGAACAGAGAATGTTAGCGATACTAAAAAGAAAAACACTAAAACTAAGAGCCCAAGGAAAATTATATTATAATCCTTTGGAAAAATTATTTTCTAATCCTTTGAAAAAAGGGGGGGGAAGGATTGATTGGAAACAGCTAAAAAAAAAAAGGGCAGATCAAATAAAGAGCTATCAGTCTGGACGAAGGGTCGGATACGGAGAAATCTCTAAAAAAGTCCCTCGACGGTTAGACATATTAATCACCGAGATAGCATACGAAGTGGGCCAAGCCACTGTCTCCTATCGGGGAGAGGAGTTTGATATTGTATCACCAGACTTAAAATTTCAAGCTGTGCATACCCCTTACTATGTATATATCGATCCTACTCAGTGTTTGAAGTATACCGAATCTATTTATACTGAGGATGATGAGACGGATTTTGTAAAAACTGGTAGCGACTTTAATAGTAGTATCTTTGAGAAAAGCCTTACTAGTATTGAATTTGATAGAGAGGACGGGTTTCTAATCGACTTTTCGGGGGGGCGCAAACGGTGGTGGCATAACGGTGTAATCAAAGGTTCTATGCGAAACCAAAGGCGTAAAAACGGAGTTATTGTAAGATGGATTGACATGGATCCGCGGTCCCCTCTTTTTGTGGACTTTGCAAAAAGTAGACTGTCTATTTATTTCGGGTTCCTGAAGCCCCTTGTTTTGAAAATGAAAAAGTTGATGCATAGGTTTGGAAGTAAAAAAAGGGGCCCTTTCACTCTTAAGGAACGTAAAAAAGAACAGACAAAAACAAAAAGGAAGAGAAAAAGGAAGATAGACGAAAAAACAGGCAAAGAAAGATTTGAGGAATGGAAAGAAAGTGAAAGCCGCATCAAAATCTTAAAGGCCAGGCTCGAAAAAAACGCCGACTACGAATTAGAGAAGTCACGGTTTTACGGAATAGAAGCATGGAATGAGCTTTATTATGGGCTAGGCATAAGAGGGGTTGTATTAATTTATAACTCCTTTTTTAGAAAATATTTTGCATTACCTTTAGCGATAATCGCTAAAAATATTGGCCGTATCTTATTATTGCAGCAGCCCGAGTGGTCTGAGGATTTAGAGGACTGGCGGACCGAGCGTCATCTTATATGCTCCGATGATGGTGGTGTTTTAGGCCCCGTAACCTCCATGCACTTTCCGGAGGAGTGGTGGGACGACGGTCTTCAGGTCAAAGTTTTATGGCCTTTAGAGTTGAAACCTTGGCACACAGCGGCTGATAGAGAAAGGCTAAGCAACGATATTGCTTATTTAAGGCCTTTTTGGGGACTAGCTGACCAGGCTTGGGGTGTGAGTCGACCCGACCCTTCCCTTTCCATTTTTTTTAAGCCCATTTTTGAAGAACTAGGCAAACTAATTCAAAGATTACACAAAAAACAATTGAAAGAGAACGACTTTCGACTTATAAGAAGAGTTTTCAACGAAATAATAAAACCAAATTTTGTTCAAGTTCTACAAGGCTCAAAAAAAAGAATAAAATGGCTTATCAAAAGGGTTCTAGTTCTAAAAAGAAAAATAGAAGAACTTTTTCAAAACATCAAAAAAAATACAAGAGTGAAATTGATATTGAAACGGATAGGAGTAGATGAATCGAGTGAAACTAAAAAAGAAAAAGATTCTATAATCAGCAATGAGATAATTCATGAATCATTTAGTCAAATTCGATCTACTTCAGAAGAAAAAATCAAAAATCTGATTAATAGAACAAGCACAATCAAAAATGAAATAGAAAGAATTACAAAAGAAAAAACAAAAGTAACTTCAGGACTAAATAATAGTCTTAACAACAAAAATCAAAATAATAATGTAGAATCAGCAAAAAAGATTTGGAAAATTGTAAAAAGAAGAAATGTTCGATTAATAAGTAAATTGAATTATTTTCAAAAAATTTTCCTTGAAAAAATATACAAAATATACCTAGATGTCTTTCTATCTATCATTAATATTCCTAGAATCTATTTAACAAAAAAAAATTTTGATAAAGACATTTACAATACTGAAACAAATCAAAAAAGAATTACCTTTAGTTCGACTAGAAAAAATATAAATAAGAGGAAGTCACATATTTTTCTTAAATTTTCTTCCTTGCCAGATTTATCTTCCCTGTCACAAGCATATGTATTTTACAAATTATCACAAACCCAAGTTAGTGATAAGTTAAGATCTGTTCTTCAATATCGCGGAACGTCTTTTTTTGTTAAAACTGCAATCAAGGATTCTTTTGAAAGACAGGGAATATTTCATTCCGAATTAAAGCATAAGAAAGTTCGAAATTTGGGAACGAATCCATGGAAAAACTGGTTAAGAGGTCATTCTCAATACACTTTATCTAAGATTAGATGGTCTCTATTAATCCCACAAAAATGGCGAAATGGAGTCAACCAAGGCCATAGGCCTCAAAATAACGATTTCAATAAAGGAGATTCATGTGAAAAAGATCAATTACTTCATTACAAAAAACAAAATGATTCTGAAGTATATTCATTAACAAATCAAAAAACTAAGTTTCAAAAAAACTATAGATATGATCTTTTAGCATATAAATATCTTTATTCTGAAACTAAGAAGGACTCCTATATTTATAAATTGCCATTACAAGTAAATAAGAACCAAGAGATCTACACCGCACAGAAAGACAAATTATTTGATATACCAGAGGATATTTTTATCAAAAATTATCTAGACAAGAATTATCTAGACAAATATTTTCGATACAAGAAGTTTCTAGACAAGAATTCTCTAGACAAGAATGATATGTATCTGAAAAACACTCGAAAGAGAAAATATTTTGATTTTGATTTGAAGATTCTCAAAAATTTTCCAGTCAATTTTGAGGCCGGGATAAAGATCGACCCTAACCATAATACAAATACTAAGGTTGGGAATAAGAATTCTCAAATAATTGAGAATAGAGGTCTTATTTATGATATTTTTCCTTCGTATCCAAAAATCAAAAAAATCAATCCGCTCAATCACAAAAAAGACAAAAAAAGCTTTTTTAATTGGATGGGAATGACTGAAGAAATCTTAAATGAACCCAGAGCGAATTCGAATCGGGAGGATTGGTTCTTCCCAGAATTTCTCTTACTTAAGAAGACATATCAAATGAACCCGTGGGTTAGACCAATCAACTTACTTCTTTTAAATTTGAAAGGAAAAGAAAATCTTAGTAAAAAGAAAGAAAATCTTAGTAAAAAGAAAGAAAATCTTAGTAAAGGAAAAGAAAATCTTAGTAACAACATCCAAGACATCCAAGAAGTTATTAGAGAACATTATGAAAAAGGGTTCAGTAAAAAAGAAAAACAATACCAGAGGTACTCGAGGGTGAAAAGCTGTTGCGGTTGGGAGAAGTCTTTGTCTTATTTCTTGGACTGGAATCGGGGGGTGGAGGAGCCGTACCTGGGGATGAGGTTAATGCAGATGGTGTCTGACACAAGAAAGTTTGTAAAAAAGAAAGAAAGGTTTTTATCTTATGTTCGAATGGGAGATTTGAACCTAGAAAGCCTTATAGTTCAGACTAATTTAGGTGGAGGTTTTTTCCACTGGATGAGAACTGGTTTAGTGACTTTCAAAGCCCTATTCGATGTGTCTATAAAAGATCGGGACCAATTTCTTATGTATCAAGCCATAGGTATTTCATTGGTTCATAAGAGTAAGCAACAAACTAATCAAAGATACGGAAAACAAAAAGATGTTGATAAGGATAATTTTGATTTGCTTGTTCCTGAAATGATTTTATCATCTAGACGTCGTAGAGAATTGAGAATTCTGAATTCTTTCAATTTCAATTTAAAGAATAGAAAGAATTTAAAGAATAGGAAGAATTTAAAGAATAGGAAGGGTGTGGGTATAAATCCAGTATTTT